TTACTCAGTTCCACTGTCTAAAGACTCATTAAGATAAACCCAATATAATTTCTTATGTCCAGGGGTTCTCTTCCAACCTAAAATAGAGATCTTATCTCTATGTATATCTAAATGACAGCTTGAGCAAACTGGCACCAAGTTAGACCTTCGATTTAATCCTTTACTACATAATTTCTTAGGTTGAATGTGGTGGACAGCCTCGGCTGGAGCTCCGCATATTTCACACAAATCGATAAAAACTTGAGCATTATATTTAGAAGGCCGGAATACTGTTAAAGAACTTGACTTACTTCGGGATGGTGGTTCCCAGTTAATAAGTTTACGATATTTCAAAGCACTATTATAAAATTTTTTGTCATTAATTATGTGGCCCATAACTTCAATGCCATATTGGGAGGGCCCTGGGCCAGGTTTCAATTTACGTTCATAAATTAGGCCCAAATCTTCATGTTGAATAACAGATAAATGGTAGCACTGAACTGGCGAATCAATTAAAGAAAAAACTTGATGTAGATGAGTAGACAGAACGAAACTAGTTTGTGCAGTTGTTAATCTTTCAATTGTTGCAGCTAATATTGCTGTCCCTGAACTAACTTCTGTTCCATGACAAATTTCGTCACCTAATATTAAACTATTATAATTAGCTAGCTTTAATATAGTTGAAAGATCTCTCATTTCGACCTCAAAAGTACCTTGGCCTTTATGAAGATCATCCCCCCCTAAAATACGAGTAATTAAATAGTGATAAGGTCTTAACTTAAATGAATCTGCAGCTACATACATTCCTGCTTGAGCTAAGATTACGTTAACTCCAATTGCTCTAAGTAAAGTGGATTTACCTGCACCATTTACTGAGAATATTAACATTCCCTTATCCTCTAAACTAATATTATGAGCTACACATTCTTCTTGAGTGTTTAATTGTTCTACTAATGGATGTCGTAGATTAATTGCTTCAATTAAACCTTTGGTTTGTTGGGATTTCGTTAGTGTTAAGCAAGGTTTAGTATAATTAAACTTAATGGCCGCAATAGCCCCGCTTAATGCAACATCTAATCTAGAAATCATATTTACTAAAGGTAAAAATAGCTCAGAATAACTAAAATATAATCTTTTAAGTTCCCAGTTATAAGTCTGTTTAACATAAGTATTAATTTGCTCTTCTAATAAATTTAATTCTATTGATACTTTATGAATGGTGGGGCTAGTAATTATAAGGTGATTTCCTCTTTTACCCAACACAATAATTGAATTATCAGATATAGGGGCATTAGTTATGTAATGTTCTAACTTAGTTAACTTTTTAGATAAAATAGAGAAAGCATAACCCTCTTTATTAAAATACTCAACTTTAATAGAAATTGTATCTTGAAACACAATATTTGAAGTCTGTTCGGCCCACTCTGTAAGTTGGGCTTTTAAAATTTGTTGTTGTGCAAGGAGGTTAGTTAGATTATCAGTTGGTTGTAATACATCTTTAAAATCATCTAAAAGATTATCTACCTGGAAAACTCGGCTTATTTCCTCAATTAGCAATTCTAGTTGAGGCCTAACTAAGGGGGGTAATTGAATATTAATTCATTTATTACTTATTAATTTATTTATTAGTTGACTAGCAAACAAATAAGAATGATAAATTTGACTCAACTTTTTAGGTGGCAAGGTAATATCACTCGAGGCACATATTGCCCATTGACGATGTAAAGAAGATAAATCTTTAATGTGTTTTAACTCGGAATTGTCAAATATTTTCTTGTCAATTAATTGTTTAAATGTAACAATTTCCTCATAACGAAGATTTAATTCATCATAATCTGTAATGGGGTTAAGAAGTCTGAATTTGAGTAGTCTTTTACCCATTGCAGTAGAACAGAAATCAATCAAATTAAACAAACCACCCAGTTTTCCCCTTTTAGGCAATAAGTCCAATTGATATTCTGCTCGATTACATAATATTAAGTTTAAGGGGCTAATAACAGAATTATAACACTCGGGAAGTTGGAGGTTTTTAATAAGATTAGGATTTCGATCTTTAATAAATTGTAATACTCCTAAAAGGCTAATTAAACTTGCCTGATTAACATTTTCTGTCCAAGTACTTTGAAATATCTTACTAAGGGTGTATTCTTGATAATTTTTGTTAAACCACTCTGCGTTAATGCCCATATAAATATGGAGCAAAAGCCACTCCTTATTATTATTTTCGTACCTATAAGATAAATAACATGGTAAGTTGGTTAGTGCTTCTCCCATAACTTCAATTTTAACATTGGGTTCACAAGGGAATAAATTCCAACCAATTAATAAATTATATATTTTATTTGTTAAAATCTCTGAGCCAACTCCTAAGTCTACCCAAATTACTATTTCTCTAATACGATAACTGATTAATAACCGGGCTACTTTGTCTCTGTCCGTCCAAGAGACAGGAAACATTATACTATGCCCATTCATGGCTGAAAATAAAGTAATACCTAATAAATCATCTTGAGAAAAATAAATTGATAACACATAGGATAATTCTGAACAGTCCTCTAAATTACAACTAGGAGAATAAACTTGAGATACTGCGCGTTGTTTTGGCCCTGATTTACCAGTGACTAATTCATCGATAACTATAACAGTCCAACCTTTATCCAACAAGATACTTAGATGGGTAGTAAGGGAATAAATTGGAAACCCCATTTGAAGCAAGGATCTTTTACCAGGCGATATTATTCTCATATCAAGTAACGAGGCAACTTGTTCAATGGGGGGCGCCACCTCCAAAGGCCTACTTCGCATGGATGGCTCAACTAATAACTCGGCTTGAAAATATGCTTGTTGCCTACTAGGAGTATTAGGCTCATGCCAAAGTTCATAGAACTTACCAATTTGGATAAGCTGGATTACTGATAATCCATACTTTGTATAATTCTCCTCCGCTAAGTTAAAATATTGCATAGGTATCTGGTTCATTTTTAATTAGGAGTTAACCTCTTAATAAATTTAAGGCTCGAACAGCAATTGTACCACGTAAACGGTAATAGTTAACCATAATGGCTAAACCGATAGCAGATTCGGCAGCTGCGACAGTTAGAATCACAATTGCAAAAATTTGACCAAAAAGCGTATAGAGCACACGAGACTCAAATAGAAGCAAAATAGTAGAGGCCAGTAAAACTAGCTCTACACACATTAGCATAATAATTAAATTGCTTCTATTAAGAATAATACCTAAGATTCCGATTAATAAGATGACAATTGATAATATTAAATAAGACATGCGCTATACCAATTAGAGGCTAGTTTTCCCACTCTAAACCTCCTTCTATCCATTCATAAATTAACCCTAAAGTTAAGATAAATAAAAATAACATAACAACCCAATAACCAAATAAAGGTAAGCCCATATATGTAACAGCCCAGGGAAATAAAAAAGATATTTCAAGATCAAATATTAAAAACAAGATACCAATTAAGAAAAATCTAACGGAAAAGGGATTCCCCGGGTTATCAAAAGGATCAAACCCACATTCATAGACTGACACTTTTTCCATATCGGGTTGTTTATATCCTAATAGATAAGATGCCCCTAAAATTAGAATTGATAATGTCCCGCTAACGATAAGTAGTATTAGTATTCCTTTGAACTCCATGTTCCTCTCCATATTCCTAAGCGGAGACGTGCGTTAGCACTTGGCCAGGAGGCACCTAAAGGTGCTCTCTGCTGATTTGTAGGAAGAGATCTTGCCTACTACGTAATGATTCACCATGGGAAGTATATAAAGAAGGTGAATTTGGCTGCTTAGCTAATAATATAGCCCCTATCATAGCGACTAGTAGCACCAAACTAGCAATTAACACTAATTCATAATAAGTTGTATAAAGATGACTTCCAATTGCCCCAATGTTAGTTCTAGATCCTATAACAGGATTGCTGATATATTTAGGGCTATTGGTTAATAAACTATAAAATAGGAATATAACAGATAATCCCACAGGTAAAAAATGCGAGTGATCTTGAGAATCTACCTTATTGGGCTGTTGAATTAACATAATTACGAACAAGAATAAAATAGCGATAGCCCCTACATAGACAATTATAAATATTAAGCCTATATAGTCTAATCCCAGCGATATAAACATAACAGCAGCATTAACAAAGGCAATAACTAACCAAAATACTGAATAAACAGGATTCGGCGTAGATATAACCATAAGACTAGCTCCAACTATTCCTAAGGAGAATATCATAAAGAGACTATTCATATTGCACTTTGGCCGACAATGACCTATACTACTTTTTATATTATTTCATATGGAGCAATTTGTTTTCTACCCAGCCTAACAAGGGGATCAATACTAAGAAATAGCTAAAGTAGAATAAAGAAGCAAATTGACCAATCATAACATAAGGTTCCTCTACTGGATTAGCCCCTAACCAGGATAATAGCACAAAATCAGCTACTAAAAACCAAAAGGCTATTTTACCTAAAGGCCTAAATGTTAAAGCTCTTAATTTACTAGTATGAATAAAGGGCAATAAAAATAATACCAAGATACTACATACCATAGCCACGACCCCTCCAAGCTTGTTGGGTATAGAGCGTAGTATAGCGTATGCAAATAAAAAGTACCATTCTGGTTGTATATGAACAGGAGTTACTAAAGGATTAGCTTGAATGAAATTTTCAGGGTCACCTAATACATTAGGCATAAAATAGCTCAAAATAACTAAAATAGCGCTAAGCACCATTATACCATACAAGTCCTTATAAGTATAATAAACATGAAAGGTAACTTTGTCTATATTAGAGTCAATCCCTAAGGGATTATTTGACCCAGCTGTGTGTAAACTAATAATATGTAATACGCCTAATCCAGCTATAAGAAAAGGAAAAAGATAATGTAAAGAGAAGAAACGATTAAGAGTCGCGTTAGATACACTAAATCCTCCCCAAATCCACTGAACAACCTCTGTTCCTATATAGGGTATAGCAGAACAAAAGTTAGTAATGACTGTGGCTGCCCAAAAGGACATTTGTCCCCAAGGTAATACATACCCTAAGAAGGCTGTTAACATCATTATTAAGTAAATTATAACCCCTATATTCCAAACGTCCATTTTCATGTAGCTCCCATAATAGAGTCCTCTCCCCATGTGTATATATACACAGAGAAAGAATAATGCAGCCCCATTAGCATGAATATACTTTAACAGAAAACCATAATTAACGTCTCTTAAAATATGAGAAATTGAGTCAAAAGCTAAACTAACGTCCGGGCAATAATGCATAGCTAAGAATATTCCGGTAATCAATTGAATAGTTAAACAAAGTCCTAACAAAGAACCAAAATTCCAGAAATAACTAATATTAGAAGGGGCTGGTAAATCAACCAGTATCCCATTCACAATAGAGATTATTGGATGTTGAGTTCTTACTCGTAACATTTTGTTTGGTGATTCCATATGCATGCGCTCAGGAAGCTTGTGTACATCAACCCCCCAATATTGGGGGATATCTCCCTAAATGCTAGCAAGGCACTGCATCTAAACCTATCAACAGGCCAGAAACTAAAACGACTAAACCAAGACTAAAAGGTAAATAAGACTTCCATAATAGATACATAAGTTGGTCATATCTCATTCTAGGGAAAGAAGCTCGCACCCACACAAATGCGAATACTACTGCGGCAGTTTTAAGGGCTAAGCAACCCATTCCTAGAATTCCTGTAAAAGGTGCCCAACCACCTAAAAACAATAAACTTATCAAACAGCTCATTAGAATAATATGGCCATATTCAGCTAAAAAGAATAGAGCAAACGACATACTAGAATATTCTACATTATATCCAGATACTAATTCTGATTCTCCCTCGGTAAGATCAAAGGGAGCCCTATTAGTTTCAGCTAATGCCGAAGCAAAAAACATTAAAGCAGCTGGAAATAAAGGTATTATATACCAAATTTCGGCTTGAGCTAAAACAATCTGAGTGATATTAAGAGAACCTGCACATAATATTACTGATATTAGAATAAGCCCTATACACACTTCATAGCTAATCATTTGAGCTGCTGCTCTGATAGCCCCTAAGAATGCATATTTAGAATTACTGCCCCAACCAGACATCAAAATAGCATACACCCCTATAGAACTGATAGCAAAGATATATAAGATACCAACATTAATATCCGCTAGTACAATACCGGGGCTAAAAGGAATAACCCCCCAAGCCAAAAAAGCTAAAGTAAGCGATAGAATCGGGGCTACAATATAAACCGACAGATTAGCATGATTAGGAATAGCCATCTCTTTAGTGAATAATTTTAATCCGTCAGCTAAAGGCTGTAATAGTCCATAAACACCAACTACATTAGGTCCTTTTCGTGCTTGCATATACCCTAATACCTTTCTTTCTGCTAAAGTTAAATAAGCTATAGCCACTAATAGAGGTATTATTATTGCAAGCGTTTTAAAGATAATTGAAATAATAGTACTCATCATCCTAGTTACGGAGGGCGGCCAAGTACGTATTGAACGCGCATAACTTGGCCCAAGAACAAGTTCCCTTACCCTTACTATGTTACGACTTACCCATTCTCGAAAAGGAGGGATAACCCCGCCGCGGGGCGTCTCGTATCCTTAACTTGAAGGGGACGACGGGCGATTTGTGCTAACACTGGGTTAGAATTCACCGGAACGCTCTACTTCCCGATTACTATCAAATCCTACTTAAGATTCCCGTTTCAGAGAATCTCCGCCTCCTAATTTACTGTGTATGTTGTATAGGAGAATGTAGCGCATAATATCCCTTTCCATAAAGACCATGACACCTGACTTAATCCATAATAGGGTTAAGGATAACATTTATTGTTATCCTGACGACGGCCATGCAATGCCTGAGCGGCTACTACCTACAAGGCAGTCCGCTTTCAAGGAAAGGTAAGGTGACACGCGGATCATCGTATTAAATTACACGCTCCTCTGATTCAAACAGTGAACAGCCAAGCCTTTTGAGTTTCAATCTTGCGATCATAGTATTCAGGCATACAATAAGGTTATTTGCTAATAAAGCTATTGTATAAGTTTAAGGCGAGGACTACCAGGGTATCTAATCCTGTTTGCTATCCAAGCTTTCGTATTTCATGAAGATATACCATGAACGGAGTAAGGAGTCTTCACCTTCGGACTTCCACTCTTGCTTCAAACATTTTACCGCTACCAAGAGGTTTGCCTTACTTTATTCTCATGCTTCACTACATACTTTAACGCCTAATGCGAAATAAAAACTGGGCCTCTAAGTTTAACCGCGTCTGCTGGCACTTAGTTAGACAGACCTCAGTGTGAAACCCTGTGTCAAGCGTTTACCCATTGCACAAGATTCTCTACTGCTGCCAAAATGTCTTCCCCTTGTTTCAGTGAAAGTGTGGCTATACTACGCATCTTCGACCAGGTGGGCCACTATCCCACCTATTCTAATACGTTAACCGAGATAATCTCCGTTTTATCCTCACCAGTAGGGCCCTTATTAGGGCCTTGCATGTATTAGAAGAACACATTGCCTTATAGACTCCCCAAGGTCAAAGGAGTAGTGTGGAAACAATATTTAAATCATCCCCATGACTCAATTTACGCTGATAAACAAACGGTAATTCATTATAAGTATGAAAAGCAGGCGGAGAAGATAAAGACCATTCTAACGAGCCAGATGCAGTTGACCAACCCTTAAATGGTCTTTCGGCTGCTAGTGCCTCATAAGACAAGTAGATAAACCACATAATTCCTACTAGGGCTATTACAGCTCCGCAAGAACTAACTAAGTTCCAATCTTGGTAAGCATCAGGGAAATCCGAGTATCTTCTAGGTAATCCGGCTAAACCCAAGAAATGTTGGGGGAAGAAAGTTAAATTAACTCCGATAAACATAATCCAGAAATGGATCTTACCGTATAATTCATTATAACTATAACCTGTAATTTTACCGAACCAATAGTAGTATCCCCCAAATATAGCAAATATGGCCCCCATAGATAACACATAATGGAAGTGAGCTACTACATAATAAGTATCGTGTAATGCTATATCTAATGAACTATTAGCTAATATAACTCCAGTTAAACCACCAATGGTAAATAGGAACACAAACCCAATAGCCCACAACATAGGAGTATCAAGCCGTAGGCTTCCCCCATATATAGTAGCTAACCAGCTAAATATCTTAATTCCAGTAGGAACCGCAATAATCATAGTGGCAGCAGTAAAGTAGGCACGAGTATCGACATCCATACCAACGGTGAACATATGGTGGGCCCAAACAATAAATCCTAATACTCCAATAGAAATCATAGCATAGACCATACCTAAATAACCAAAAATATGTTGTTTAGCAGAAAATGTGGGTATAATTTGAGATACCATACCAAATCCTGGTAGAATTAATATATAGACTTCAGGATGTCCAAAAAACCAAAATAAGTGCTGGAATAAAATAGGATCTCCTCCTCCCGCAGGGTCAAAGAATGTTGTATTAAAATTTCTGTCTGTCAACAACATTGTAATTGCACCAGCTAACACTGGTAAAGACAATAATAACAATATTGTAGTAATTAATACAGACCATACGAATAGAGGTAATCTATGCATACTCATACCAGGAACCCTCATGTTAATTATAGTAGTTATAAAGTTGATAGAACTTAAAATGGAAGATATACCAGCTAGATGTAAACTAAATATAGCCATATCCACTGCTCCCCCTGAATGGGCTTGAATGCTTGATAGTGGGGGATAAATGGTCCAGCCTGTACCTGCCCCTTGTTCCACAAACATAGAGCCAACCAATAGTATTAGAGAAGGTGGTAATAACCAGAAACTGATATTGTTTAATCTAGGAAAGGCCATATCGGGCGCACCAATCATGATTGGTACAAACCAATTTCCGAATCCTCCAATCATTACTGGCATTACCAGGAAGAAAATCATTAATAAAGCATGTGATGTTACAATCACATTATATAGATGATCATCTCCTAACATACTACCTGGAGCTGACAGTTCTAGCCGTATTAACATACTTGAAGCTGTCCCCGCCATCCCAGAAAAAGCACCAAATAGTAAATATAAAGTACCTATATCCTTATGATTAGTAGAAAATAGCCAACGTGTAAGATATTTGTTCATGCTTACTCTAGATTAAAAGTAATTTAAAGTAGGTGAGAACACTCTTGAGGCTGTATATACGGAATTGGGAAAGCTTTTGGGTGTGTCAGCAAAGTAACAGGGCTAGAGAAGAATGAAAACTCCAATTAATGCATTATTAGAGGCCTCGCTCCTACGTGACGCGGCTGAGCCATTTCAACTAAGCTTCCAAGATGCTGCTAGCCCTGTTATGGAAGAGATTCTATTCCTTCATAACCAAATTATGTTTATTTTAATTATTATTATAACAGCTGTATTATGGTTAATTATAAGAGGGTTAACAAGCCAAGCTTATCATCGCTATCTTATAGAAGGAGTCACAATAGAGATTGTTTGGACTATAATTCCAGCAATTATATTAGTGTTTATAGCATTTCCTTCTTTAAAACTACTTTATTTGATGGATGAGATAGTAGAACCCGGGGTGACAGTAAAAGCCATTGGTCATCAATGGTACTGGTCTTATGAGTATTCAGACTATCAAACTACCTTAGGTGAAGATAGTACCTTAGAATTTGATTCTTACATGATACCTACAAGTGACCTTGAACCCGGCGATCTCCGACTATTAGAGGTTGACAATAGAATGGTTGTTCCTATTGATACTTATGTAAGAGTTTTAGTTACAGGCGCAGATGTGCTTCACTCATTTGCTGTACCTTCATTAGCTATGAAAATGGATGCTGTACCTGGACGTCTTAATCAAACCGGATTTTTAGCTAAAAGACCGGGATTATTTTATGGTCAATGTTCCGAGTTATGTGGTGCTAATCACTCTTTTATGCCCATTGTTATAGAAGCCGTTAGCATGGATAAATATATCAGCTGGCTATCTTCATTATGTGCTGATCTTTAGAGGATCTTTCAATCATCGAATAATGCCTCACTTAGATATAACTGCTTATTTAACTCAATATAGCTGGACATTAATAATTTTGTTAGCACTTTATAGTATTATGAGTTTATTTATTTTACCTAAAATTCAAAATAATTTACGTATAAGAAGTATACTACAGGAAGAGGGGGTAGCCCCTAGTAAGGAATTTGGGGTTAATCGAGCATATGCTATACTACAAGATATACTTCGCAGATAGGCCCACTTCCTACATATATTCAATATGGCAGCTTCTTTCTTTGATCAGTTTAATGTAGTTCGGATAATTGGGGGTATAATTACTAATTCTTCTCTTATGATGCTTATCCTATTTAGTGTAATATTAATAGGAAGTTGTTCATATAAATTAATACCTACAAGATTGCAGGCTATACAAGAAATTGTTTATACCCACTTTTTAGGATTAGTAAAAGATTCTACAGCTAATAAGGGAACTCAATATTTTATTTTTATTATAACCCTATTTACGTTTATTGCTGGATTAAATCTGTTAGGTCTATTTCCTTATGTATTTACCCCAACTGCCCATATTGTTATTACTTTTGGGTTCAGTGTATCTATTTTAATAGCAGTGACAATATTGGGGATAACAAACTACCGTTGGAACTTTGCTTCAATGTTAATGCCTAGTGGGGCTCCTTTATCATTAGCCCCTCTATTAGTTTTAATTGAGACACTTAGCTATATTTCTCGGGCACTCTCTTTAGGTCTTCGATTAGCTGCTAATATATCTGCTGGACACCTTTTATTTGCTATATTAGCAAGTTTTGGGTTCGCAATGATTAGTAATGGAATGTTAGTTTTAAGCTTAGGCCCAATATTAGTAATGGTTTTTATAACTCTACTAGAAATTGCCGTGGCCTTGATTCAAGCATATGTATTTTGTATGTTAACTACCATATACATTAATGATACTCTAAATCTACATTAACCCATACTTAGAATAATTGTTGGGTAGGAGTATTAGTCTCCGCTCGATTCCCCGCCGGGGAGCCATGAGTAAGGCTTATCACCCTTATCATTTAGTGGATCCTAGTCCATGGCCTTATACAGGCTCAATTGGGGCACTACTGCTTACAGTAGGCTCAGTATTATACTTTCATTATAGTTATACATGGATAATGTATTTAGGCGCAATGACAATAATATTTACAATGTTTGTTTGGTGGAGAGATATTATTAGAGAAGCCACTTTCCAAGGACACCATACTCAAATAGTAAAAAGAGGATTAAGATATGGCATGCTCCTTTTTATTGCTTCTGAAGTTTGCTTCTTTTTTGCGTTCTTTTGGGCTTTCTTTCATAGTAGCTTATCTCCCACTATAGAATTAGGGGCTATTTGGCCTCCTGTTGGTATAGAAGTGTTAGACCCATTTTCTGTGCCCCTATTAAATACAGCTATATTACTTAGTTCAGGAGCAACAGTTACATGGGCACATCACGCCATAGTTAGCGGACAAAGATTAGAAGCCATACAATCACTTACTTGTACCGTAATACTTGGAATTCAGTTCACAGCCTTACAAGCTATGGAGTATTACGAAGCACCTTTTACAATCTCAGACTCCGTATATGGTTCAACCTTTTTTATGGCCACAGGTTTTCATGGTTTTCATGTTATAATTGGAACTATATTTTTGACTGTATGTTTAGCTAGACTAATAGGCTATCATTATACTCGTCATCATCACTTTGGTTTTGAGGCTGCTAGTTGGTATTGGCATTTTGTAGATGTGGTTTGGTTGTTTTTATATGTATGTATTTACTGGTGGGGCTCTTAGCCCGGGCCATAGTTACATAGTGCTTAGCTAAGCTCAGCTTGTAGGGTCAACTAACGGTAAGTTCTCAGACTCATAATCTGATTATGCAGGTTCAACTCCTGCCCCTACCACTATTAAAAACAAAATAAATACATATATAAACCAAGTAGGTACAGAAAAGAGGAAAATTATAAAAATCTAGGCAAACATACACGAACTAACTCAATTAGGGGGTATGGAACTATCCCCAATAATACAATAGCTACTATTAGCGGTAATTGTCCATTAAACTCTCGTCTATTAATATCTCTCGAAAATATTAAATATGGAGAAAGTTGCCCAAAACAAATTCTATTATATAAATATAACGAATAAGCAGCAGCTATGACCATACTAGTTGAGGTAAGAATACCTAGTGATGTACTAGTAGAAAAAGCAGCTACTAAGGATAAAAATTCTCCAACAAAGTTACAACTAAGAGGAACAGCAATATTAGCTAAAGTAAACACCATAAATATGATAGAAAATAGAGGCATAGTCATAACTACTCCCCTATAATACCTAATTAACCTTGTATGATGTCTCTCATAGAGCAATGTTACTGCTATAAATAAAGCGGGGCTAACCACTCCATGAGCTATCATTAAGAATATAGAGGCTATTAAACCCTCCATCGTATGAGTAAATAAACCTATTGTTACTATTCCCATATGAGCTACCGAGGAATAGGCTATCAGACGTTTCGCATCTACCTGTCTGCAAGTAGTTAAACTCCCGTATATCACTGCTATTAATGATAACGTTAGTATAATTGGTGCTAAATACTCTGTTGCTTCGGGGAAAAGGGGCCAAGCGAATCGAATGAATCCATAGCCCCCTAATTTTAATAATATTCCAGCTAGAATCACTGAACCAGCTAAAGGAGCCTCAACATGCGCAAGAGGCAACCAGATATGAAAAGGTATCATTGGTATCTTAACTGCTAAACTAAGGAAGAAACCTATAAATAACCAAATTTGAATGTTACTATCAATCTGAATGTTAGTTAAAGATAAGTAGTCAGTTGTACCTGTTATTCTATAAATAACTGCTATACTAAGTAACATTAATATTGAACCAACTAAAGTATAAAAGAAGAAATAATAAGCAGCTTTTATCTTTTCTGCCCGAGCTCCCCATACTCCTATTATTAAGAACATGGGTATTAATATGCTCTCAAATAATACATAAAATATTAACAGATCTAATGTTGAGAATACCCCAATTAATAGTAATTCCATACCTAAAAGGCATATAATAAACTCCTTAACAAGAAACTTAATACTATTCCAACTTACTAAAATACAAATTGGTGTTAATAAAGTACTTAGTACAATGAAAAATATAGAGATCCCGTCAATAGCAAACAATATCGGAGAGCCTCCAAACCAACCTATTGTACTTACCCAATTAAATTCTATTATCTGTTGAAATTGAGCTTCTTGATGAAGGCTAACTAATAATAAAATAGAAAGAGCAAATGTAATCAGAGACCACTCTAACGCTTGCTGGCGTAGTTTCATACTATTTTCCCTTGGAATTAATGCTATTATTACTATACTTATTAATATAGAGCCCACTATACAAGCTAATATCATATTAATATAATTACTAGCCACTACCCTGCGGCTAATTTTCTCCTATCTCAGGAGATTACTCTAGACTTGGAAAGAACTTTCCTTCATCCTGTTTCTAATTTACGACTAGATACTTAAGTGCGATAGCTGTTCCAACTAATATCATTAATGCATAATTAAATAATAAACCAGATTGTAAGCTGCTTAACTCTTTAGTTCTATCAACCATGAATCGGGCTATTCCAGTGGGGCCCAAAATCTCTAAAATACCCCTATCTATAGTACGATAAGAGACAATATGGCCAAACTTCCAAGCTGTGCTTCCAATATAATAATTTGCTATTTGATTAAACTCCCAAGCATAAAATAAGAAACCATATATGCTAGGACGTGTAATATAATAGATAATATATGGACGAAGTATAAACACTAGTAATATCCCTGTTACAGACATAATAACTGGTGCAAAAGACACTATTGTGGGCACAAGCGGCAAGGGACGTATACCTGGCGCAAACACCATATTTTTAGCGATATAACCAACTAAGATACTTCCTATTGCTAATACTAATAAAGGACCCAATAAGTTCCAATCAGCTTCTTGTAAGTGTTGCGCGCTTATATGTGTTAAATTAGGCTTAGACACAAAACTTAAGTATATTAATCGGAATGAATAAAAAGCAGTTAAGAAGGCTGTAATTGAAGCTAACCAATAAATAGATATTAAACAATAATTATTATAAGTTAATTCTAATATTAAATCTTTAGAGTAAAATCCAGATAAATAGGGAAAACCGGCTAAAGACAATGAACCAATCAACATTAATACATATGTTAGAGGTAAGCCCCGGATTATTCCCCCCATCTTCCTAAGATCTTGTTCATCTAGAAGAGCATGAATTATTGAGCCTGCCCCCAAGAATAATAAAGCCTTAAAGAAAGCATGAGTTAGTAGATGATATAAACTACTTAGACAGCTATAAGTACCACAAGCCATTACCATATATCCTAATTGACTACAAGTAGAATAAGCAATAACTTTTTTTATATCCGATTGGACTAATCCCACTGTAGCTGCAAAGAAAGCAGTTAAGGAACCAACTAACCCTACAATGATTGTTGCAGTTGGAGAGTAATCAAAAAGGGGAGCTGATCTTATAATTAAAAACACTCCTGCTGTTACCATTGTTGCTGCATGAATTAGGGCTGAAACAGGTGTGGGCCCCTCCATAGCATCCGGCAACCAAGTATGTAACCCTAATTGAGCAGATTTTCCTACAGCCCCTATAGTTAGTAATATACAAATCCAAGTACAAGCTGAAGATGGTGATAAAGCGGAGAATAAACTACAATAATCTAGTACCCCAAATTCTTTCCAGATTAATATAATAGCTAGCATTAATCCTATATCTCCTATTCTATTGATTAACATTGCCTTAATTGCCGCCTTGTTAGCTTGTATACGCGTAAACCAAAAGTTAATTAATAAATAAGAACACAAACCGACACCTTCCCAACCAATAAATAATTGTACATAATTATTACTAGTCACTAAAACTAACATAAAAAAGGTAAATAGAGACAGATAACTCATGAATCTAGGTAAATGGGGATCTTCTCTCATATAACTTGTAGAATAGACATGAACTAACCCGCTAATTGTGGTTACTACTATTAACATTACAGCTGTTACCATATCAAATTGTAGGCCAAAGCTAGTTATTAGTAAATCTGACTCTATCCATCTGCCTAACTCTATATATACTGTAGACCCATTAATAAGGATTTCATAACATAATACAAAAGAAAGGAGGCTGCTGATGAGAACCCACACAGAACTTAACAAGCCAGCCCCTTTTCTTCCTAGATAGCGACCCCCTAGTCCGCTTCCGACTGCGCTTAGTAACGGTATTAATATAACTAGAAGATACATGGGAATAAATCTAAAATAATCAAATGTGTTAACTGAAAGAACAAACTAGGACATACTATAATTGTTAATACTAAATATAAACTTGCCCCTATTAATATTGCCTTACCTAAACCCGTTTCCTCCGATGCTATGCTGCTATGTGGAGAATTTAGTATATTTGTTATTACTAAGGGCGTAGACAAAGGTTGATAAAACATAATTTTAACTAATCTAAGGTAATAAACTCCAGCTATCACGGAACAAACTAAAGCCATTAAAGCGCTAAGATAGTAACCTTGACCAACAGCTGCTAAAATAATATACCATTTAGTTAAAAACCCAATTAAAGGAGGGATTCCTGCAGTAGACAATAAACCTGTAGCTAATGCTAGTGCTAACATTGGATTTAATCTTGAAACACCACTAAACTCAATAAGCATGTCTCTTTTAGGAGATATAATTAGTACTACAGACCAAAGTAGTACTTGAGTTATTATATAAGCACCTATATACATTAAACTTGCCTGAAGACTTTCTATAGACCCTATAGCTATACCCAGTAACACAAACCCCATATGGCTTATCCCGCTATAAGCTAGTAGTCTTTTTATTCGAGTTTGATTTAAAGCTCCTATAGCCCCAACAACCAAAGAGATTAATCCGGCTATTAATAACCCCATTTCATTTAAGCCTATTTGTACTATAATAGCTAGTACTCCTAATTTAGGCACGATAGATAACAGCGCAGCTACCCAAGTTGGAGCCCCTTCGTAGACATCGGGGGCCCACATATGAAAGGGGGCTGCAGATACTTTAAATAACAATGAGATAGTAATAAGACACTTACCAGCTAATATACCATAAGATACCATACTCATACGAATAAATTGAAGTTCAAGCTCTCCTGTGGAGCCATAAATTAAGGCGCAACCAAACAGGAACAACCCCGAAGATAGTGCCCCCAACACGAAGTATTTTAGCCCAGCTTCTGCCGATAACAATGAGTTTTTATTATAAGCCACTAAGATAAACATACATAATGTTTGCATTTCTAATGCTAAATATATAGAAATTAAATTTGTTGATCCAATAAGTAATAAATTACCTAAGATCACTAATAAAATCAATAAAGAGCTTGATCGATGCGATGTTCGATGGTCCAGCATACATAGTATAGCTAACCCACTTAGCATCACTAACATCTTAATAGCCTGTGTCCAACATAGTAGATGGGGCTCAGCTAATAGCCCAGCAGCCCCCACAGCACCCGCAAGTAGCATAGCTAATCTTAAAGTCGGGGCCTTTAATCCATACGTCAACACTATTAGTATGATGAGCCCTAGTGTTAATTCCATAGTATGCCAGGGGCTATGCGCCCACATGGCATATGAAAAGGTACACCACTTTTGTGGCACCTTATTAATCCCTAAACCTTTTGTTTTCCTTCTTTGCAGCAGCCAGAAGTTGATTACGTCGATGGGGCCAATATAGTCGAGCATCGCTGAGACCATTCCTTGCGTACTAGGACTCAGAAAAGTTGGGATTGAACATTGTAGATAGAAACCGAGCTGTGTCACCACGCTCTGAACTCAAATCATGTACGGTTTTCATGGTCGAACAGACCAACCTAAGGTACCTTCTACAGCACCAGGGCACCGCAATTCAACATCGAGGTCGCAAACACTGTCCTCGATAAGAACTCTCCGACAATATTACGCTGTTATCCCTACGGTAGCTTTTATCCGCTTTCGATATTTATTTTGGACAATCATATCGGGTCATTATCGCCCACATAGGACGTAGTCCTTGTGCCAGCTAGGGGTGTCCCCCTCACTGTCAGGCTAATGAGATTAGCTTTATATACCATAAGCTCGCCTTCGTTTCTTATTCAAAGGTAGTCGCCCCAACTAAACTGTCCTACCAACAAAATTTATTAATTCAAAATTAGGATACTTAGTATCGATCATTTTAAATTAACGCTATCGGTATCCAGTAAAGCTCGATAGGGTCTTTTCGTCTTACAATGTTTATGTAGTATCTTCACTACAACTATAATTTCATCGGCTTTCCTCTTGAGACAGTAAGACCCTCGTGGTTCCATTCATACCCGCCAACAATTAATTGGCTATTTATTGTGCTACATTATCACGGTCAGAGTTACCGCGGCCATTCAGTTGGGTTTCGCTTTAGACGTTAGTCCTCAGTTTCACTATACAACCATTGGGCAGAATTCACCCTCTATACTTCAGTAACCTTTAGCAGAGAGCTATGTTTTTGGTAAACAGTCGAGATCTTATTTTGCCGAGTTCCTTAAGAGAAATTATGCCTAGATCTAAGTCCCATAAATAACAGTTGAAGGTACTTCGTACCATAATATTTTTCCTGAATAGGTACAAGAATTATAATCCATCGGGCGTAGTGCCCTTAGAAGCTGTATATATATTTATTTGGGAGTGAATCTTGTACTACTCATGCCTGCATTATCACTTCTGTTTATCTCACGAGGTGCGCACATATCGTGCCTACAGAACGCTCTACTACCAAGCCAGTTAATGCTTCCTTACGGTCTGGCTTCCAGAATTTCAGTTACAGATTTAGCCGCCTTAATTCTTAGAGTTTCCTAGCTCATTCAGTGAACTTTTACGTTTTCCTGTGCAGATGGCTGTTTCCAAGCCTACTTCCTGTTTGTCTAAGTTGAACCCTCTTTATACACTTAATCTGTATTAGTGACTTTAATTTCTGGTTAGGGCTTACCCCTCTTGACTAAAGGCCTTATCGCCATAGTCTTACTACACCAGTAATTCAAGCCCCCGGGTTTGGGGGCGAATCAACTTGGGGCGCCTTACTAAGATAAGTTTCGTAGAGAACCAGCTATATCCAAGTTCGACTAGTATTTCACCGCTAACCACAGCTCATCCAAGATTTTTGCCACAATCACTGGTTCGGTCAGCATAGCTACCTGGCCATGGTTAGATCACTTGGTTTCGGGGAATTTGACTGACGAGTTTTTCTCTTGCTTTCACTACGCCTTCATTTATTACTTAAGCTTGCCAAATTTTGTCTTGCAGGCCCATTATGCAAAAGGTAACTTTTAGAACCGATTCTGAGTCTTTCCTTCACAGTACTTTCTCTATAGGTGTCTATCGGGGTTTAGTCTAGATGTCCAATCATCTTAATTATCTGTTTGAGACAATTCCTCCGCTATCGCTCGCCGCTACGCACGGAATCTCAGTTGATGTATTCCTCATAGTCTAGTAAGATGTTTCAATTAACTATTCAATTCACCCTTTTCAGTTAGGATAAACAAGTTCAAAGTCTCTCCCTTGTTATTTCGTATTTCACGTCCTTACCGATAGACCCTAGACT